CCAATTAGATGAATCGATCTAGCAATGATAGAATTTCAATTTTGTTTACAGAATCGCATAAAATTTTATCTAACTCCATATATGTGTATATGGAATATATGAAATACATATGAGCGGAGGAATAAAGATAAAGAGAATTTTCTATTCCAATTGGAATTTGCAACAGATCCAATTGGAACGAAATTCGAAATTGAGCAATTTTACTTAACTGAGTTAGACTTATGGAGTTTCGTATAGAATAGCAAACCAAAAAGTGATTCCATTTCGACTATTATTATGATATTAATATTCCAATACGATTGGATAACAGATACCGGTAAAATAACTAGATTCGGGATTTGATCTGTTCGATGAGCTAAAGTAAAGACCTAATCATCAGAAACAATCAATATAATCAATAGAAAGTAGAAAGTTGATTTTTTTAGCATGTAGTTTTTTTTGTGACTTGAATTGTTAAGCTCAAAGCAAAATAGTTTACATAGAAGAGATAGATTTTTATCTATTTTTGGTAGTAGAGTTCACATAATGCGATTTAAGCGCATAATAAGAACATAAGATAAAGAAGGCCTTTTTTAACCCTATACGGATATATATAGCTATCTATATGTGTCTCTCTTTTTATATTGCAGTTCTATCTATTCTGGACATCACATGTCATGCCCTATCAAAAGTTATATTTTCTCTCCGAATTATGGACAGATCAGATATTCGATTAGTTATCTGTGTAAGAATTTACAGTCTGGGGTTTACATATATTCCTAATTGTTGTTATAATTGAAATTGAGAAGGATTTTTTTTATTGAAAAGAATCAATACTGATTCCTTACTTACATATCAATTTCAATTTTCTGCTATCCCTAGCATTAGAGAAATACAATTGGAGATTCAAATCCAAGAATTGTTTATGAATTCACATTCAATAGTTAATGGTTCCAATTTGTCTCCTTTTGTGAATGAAAATTGACATTTGGTTTTTTATTTCGGGGAAGGCATTTCCATATTTTATGGTTTAAGTTTAGATAGTATATGTTTTAAGATACTATAAAAATTAATCGAAAAGATAGATCCAATCCAAATCAAAAACAAGGAAGGATTTCTTTTATTTATATTTCATTTAAATTCATTTAAAGGGATTAAGATTAAAAAAATGGGATTTAAAGATGTTTCAAGATGCAAGTAAAAAGGGAAAGGGAATATTTTCGTCTCTTTTTTTTAGCACTTTGGCGACATGGCCGAGCGGTAAGGCGGGGGACTGCAAATCCTTTTTCCCCGGTTCAAATCCGGGTGTCGCCTGATTAACAAAAGACGCAAAATACCTATTATCTTATGTTTTGTTGATATAATTTGTCAAATTTGTCCACAACAGAAGAAGTCGGAGAAAAAGGACTCTTGATACTCCCTTGATTCTAAACATCTGAGGGTTCTGTTTTCTAGAGTACTGTAAATTCTTTAGGAGTCAAGGAAAGTTTATAGTAATGAAAGGAAATCCGTAAATCTTGATATAATAGTCCGCCCAATACTTACTACTAATGTATAGGGACTGTTTCTTGATTGAATGGCGGGATAGAAAATCGAATTAGTAGTTGTGGAAAGCGCGGAAGATACTTTGTATACAAATTCATAAAAATTCTTGAGTACTTAGGAATTTAATTAATCTAATATCGATTGAATAGATAATTGGATTTTACTTATACATATCTATTCTATTTTTTTACATACATTTTTACTTTTCTATTTTTATATAACGTACAAAAAGAAATTCTTTCTTTTTGGTTTAGGTAATTCCTAGTCAAGAATGGAGTAGGTTGTCTTCAAATTGTTTTCCAGAGAAAATCGAGAAACGTTAAGGATTAGATCAAATAGAAAGGGCTATGTAAAAAAAAAACGAAATAGGAGTATGTAATAGATAACGATCCATTTTGATTCTAGACCTTTCGATTTTTTACTTAATGAAGAACAACAAAATAAAGACTAGGTCTTATTAATCTTATATCTTAGTCTTATTAATCTTCTATCTTCTATCTTAGTAAGATTTTATTAACACTTCCAACTTCCCGGGGTTTTGCCCTTATTTTGTTTTTCTTTGTCCTTGTGTTTAATCTTTTCCAATTCTACTAGCAATCCTATAAGAATTTCTTGCAATATAGAAGAATTTCTTCTAATTAATTCTATTTCTTGAATTCTTTCATCAATGGTATTGGGCAAAATCCCTTTTTTGACTCTGTGCCAGCGATTCTATTATTATTAGTATTAGTGAAGAATAATGGAAAATTTATTTCATATTCATATAGATAGGAGACATAATTCACATGGATATAGTAAGTCTCGCTTGGGCTGCTTTAATGGTAGTCTTTACATTTTCTCTTTCACTAGTAGTATGGGGAAGAAGTGGACTCTAAGGATACTATTAATTGAGTTCAGAAATCAAACTGTACCGATTCTTTTAGAGATCGTTCTGCAAAGACTTTTTTAATTTAACTATTGAAATTGAATTCAAATGAAATTGAATTAATTGAATTAAAAGGATCTTCATTATATTCGATTATATTCGGGTGGAGTAATGTATTCTATGAATAATATATTAATAATATATGAATAATACCCTTTTAATCTAAGATATCTTATATTCTTCGACAAGTCACATATTGCGCACTTAGTGCTTAGTTTAGTATTTGTTTTATTATTTTCATTTTATTTTAGAAATTGGATTTATGCTATATTTTATTGACTTGACTCATTTCATATCATGATTCAAATCTTTAAAAGATTAAAAAATCTGTGAGGTTTACTTTACTAATCTTTTTCCTCGACACCGAAAAAGGTTTTTATAGAATTCTTTTCCTTGGATGATCTGTTAACTGCTCAATCAATTACTTCTGCCTTCTTCTTCAAAATGGTAAAAATTCTTTAAAATGGTAAAAAAAGATTTCTTGATTTTCTTTTTTTAATATATATGTTCTTTTATTTATATGTTTATATGCCCAGACTCTTTTTTTTTCCTTTTCATTTATTTTATTCTTTCGTTAAATGCGATTCCGTAATTTCTATTGAAAATAATCAGAAATCTAGGAATTCGAATTGTAAGAGTAAGAGTTGCTTTTCGACTATTTCAGATTAATTGGAATCAACACAAATGAAGAAAAAAGAAATAGAATTGGGGCTTTATGTACATTACATAGAGATAATTGATTTCTAGATATATGAATATGGATATAAAGATGATATTCTAGATTGATCTACATTAAGTATATTTTTATTTAAGTATATATTTGTATATAGTGCAACTGTATACACTAGAATAACAAAAATAGATAGTATGGTAGAAAGAAAACTTTTCTTTCTACCATACTATCTGATCTCATAGAATACTGCTGATTCTAGTCCGCTCATTTCATCTAAAACGGCGAAATTTGAATCCTTTTCATTTTCTAATCGCCGATATTAATAAGAACTAAGATGATATTAATAAGAACTAAGAAGTCAAGTTTCATTCAAATTAATCACTTTGACTGACAGTTTTTACGTATATTATAAGTAAAAAGGCAGTAGGAACAAGAATGAACAGCGCAGTAGCAATAAATGCGAGAATATTTACTTCCATAGTCTCACTCTTTCGTTTTTCTTTACTTTGCAATAACTCGGGATTTAATCCCATAGAGATGATAAATCTTTCGCCTTTAAATTCAATGATATGAATTCCATCTCGATGATATCGAATCGAATCAATATCATGAATAACAATATCGGAGCTATCAAATCGATTTATCGTTGAGAATTGAATAGTATAACATAGAAAGATCGTTTATCCATACCGAATCCAAAAATGGATTCCTGGTATAATCGAGAATTTTATTTTTTTACTTTATTTTTCATTCTTTTCCATTCTTTTTTTTTCTATAAAATTCTCGCCTTCCTTAGTACAATCCATTTGTCGAAGTCTCATCTAACCGTGTTTTTTTATTTTGAGACTTAGACTCGTTATAAACAAACCCAAACAAAGAAACAATAGAAGCAAAATGGAGAAAGGGGAATTAAGTTCTAAACTCTTTGTTAATGATCTAATCTTATTGTAAGTAAAACAAAAAAAAGTGTGATAAAGACAAGGGCAAGTACAGTATAAAAAAGATCGAATATTCTACCAAATTCAATTTTATTTGTATCGTATAAATACAAATTCGATTTGTGTATGGACTGCCACGAAAGATATGGTATTCGATTCGATTTCATTACACGAATCGGTAGAAATCAAAAAAGTCAAACTCAGTATGGTATCTCTTGGAATCCTGAATATAATGTTCTCTATGATTGCACTAATCCATATATGTCTTTATCAATCGGTACTAGTTGAAGAACTGAAAATTCCCATATTTCTATTTGCTTTGATGAGAACTGAAAAACGAAAATAAATATGAAAATAAATAGAAAAAAAGAAATAGAAATAAGAATAGAAATAATAAAAAATAAGAAAAAAGAAAAAGAAAGAAATGGAAATAAGGTTCCCTTTTAAAATGAAATTATACTATTTGTCCTCGTTTGACAGAAAATAGAAAATGGAGAGAGAATTTGATATATATATATTTTAGTAAATTATTGAATTTGGATCTGTCGGGACTGACGGGGCTCGAACCCGCAGCTTCCGCCTTGACAGGGCGGTGCTCTGACCAATTGAACTACAATCCCAGAGAAATGAAATAAAGTATAGAGCATACATATTCTTATGATTTCATTCAAACCCTTTCTAGTTAGATTTTAGCTTGGAATTGCCACGTTGTAACAGAGACGTGAGTTTTCTATTGCTAAACACATGGATATAAACTTTAGCGATAACGACACGGATTACTACTCATTTTTTCATTATGTCAAATCCAAATCGATTGATAATCAATCTTTCAATGAAAAAAGAGTCTTTTTTTCTTTACATTTCTCTTTTTCTTAGACTTTATACTTACAAATCCTGATATGAATCTGGATCAAGAGCAAGATCCGAATTTGTGGAAAAAAAAATAGAGCAAATCAAATAAATAATAAATAACAGGTAAAAATATATCCGAAATTTTTACTTTTGTCCGCTTTTGTGCGTATCAAGCATTTCAAGAGAACAAAGGGGTTATACCATTTCGTGGTGGATCAGTGAATTATTGGGCCGAGCTGGATTTGAACCAGCGTAGACATATTGCCAACGAATTTACAGTCCGTCCCCATTAACCGCTCGGGCATCGACCCAGGAAGAATCAACTCCAGACTTATTATATTAACTTAATATATTTTATATTCAAAATCCATGATCAACTTCCTTTCGTAATACCCTACCCCCAGGGGAAGTCGAATCCCCGCTGCCTCCTTGAAAGAGAGATGTCCTGAACCACTAGACGATGGGGGCACAGTTGCCCGACCGTCAGCATATTATGCTCATAGTATGAACAGTTTTTTGAAATTGTCAATATAACGAAATAGTCTAATTAGATTTGAAAGATCTTTCCGTCTTTCATGATTATTTTTGATTCGTCATTTATATCCATGAATTATTCATTCTAATATCAAGAAGAATAGAAATAATACGAAAGATTCTTTCCTTTCAAGGAATGGAATGATTGATTTCCCAGCAAGCCGTAAAGGAGGGTTAAACCCCACTTCTTCCGCTTTCATTCATTGATTACCTCATTGGTAAGTAAGGGAAATGGGCATATCTCTATCGCCGACTATATTAATAATATATATATATACTTATTAATTTTAATTTAATTAATAATAAATATATTTACTTTACATAGATTTGATTTATAATCTAGTTCCCTAGATATATGTTGTCCGCATAGTGGCTCATTCCTGAATTGGATCAAATGGGCCCTTTTAACTCAGTGGTAGAGTAACGCCATGGTAAGGCGTAAGTCATCGGTTCAAATCCGATAAAGGGCTTTGGCTTTTTTTTTTCAAAAAAACTCCAGCGGTAGTATTTTTATTTGATTTGAAAGGACAATAGAGATGTTGTTGATATTTATAATAAAAAGAAAAATAAACAAAAAACTCTAATAATTCATTCTAAAATTTCTATATTATTATATAATTTTAGAATGAATTTTAGTATAAGAATTATAGTTATAAAGTTGAAGATTTGTTTATTATATTATACTGAGATTATATTATACTGAGATAGGCTGGTTCTTAAATTGCGAAAATGAAATTAACCGTAAAGTTTAGATTAGAAATCAACAAAAGAAAAAGTAAGTGGACCTAACCCATTGAATCATAACTCTATTTACTATTATGAATATTAAAATTCGATATAATGAAATTGGAACAGTAGATCCGCTATCCGCTTTTTCTTTAATTTTCATATTTTTTTTATTAGACTCTGAAAAAATTTGTCGATATTTCTGATTCAATTTTCTTGTTTTTGTCCCTAGTTATTCTATAGGAATAAATAGGAATAAATCACTATTCCCTTCTTCCGCAGAAAAGTTTTTTTGAAGTGACAACATAAGACATATAAGAAAGATTTAAAATATCTTTCTTTAATTCCAGACCAAAAGATCAATTTTATATTGATAGTTTTATACGTATATAAGATTTATCTTTTATGTATAAATAGATAATCAAATTTATATATCTATCAGATAATGGTTTCATGGACCAAGTCTTTCCATATCGATGCATACACAATATTTTTATTACACCAAGACAATATAATGCAGAATAACTAAAAAAAATTTCATGGAAAGTTTCCTATTATTATTTAATATTCCATTGAATTAAATAAGAGGAAATCTCCTTTTTCGTTTCTGACAGATAAAAAGTAAATAGAATAAAATATTTGAAGTGTCTTTCTTGCTTTGACCTGTGAAAAGACATATTCTGGGGTTTTAGTTCATATTCTATTCATCTGAAGGCAAAAGAAATAGAATAGAATAATAAAGGAAAATCGAATAAAGAAAAAAAGAAATAAAATGAAAGAATAAAGATAAAAAATAAGAAATAAAATTAATTAAAATGAATATTGTAGTCGTTTACTGCATATGCATATAGAAATTCGAAAAGTACAAAATATTGATTTTAAAATTTTAAAAATCAATCTGACTAACAAGATAAGATCCACGAATAAGATTCGTTTTATAGAATGAGAGGATTCAGTCTGAGGAGCGACTGGTAAGGCGGGGGAATCACTTGTTCCTTGAATCGCTCTTTTAAAAAATTCATCTATCCAATTCTAATTGTAATTAATGACTCACAAAAAAATTCATGTTGATATGGTTATTAAGGCTAAGAATAAGTTAAAATAACCGAATTTGGTTCATGATTTTATCTAAATCGAATTATTAACGAATAAAGAATTTTTTTTTTAATCTTCGAAACCCATTCTAAATTAGAAGGGACAATGTACGAGAAATCAAATCATACATAAATGATAGAAGCTTGTAGGGCCCTGAAAATACTATGAGGTGCTCGGAAATGGTTGAAGTAGTTGAATAGGAGGATTGCTATGACTATAGCCCTTGGTAAATT